ATAAAAGGATCTATGCGCGTTCAAAGGCGTAAAATGGTTATTTGGGGACCCTCTCAAGGAAATCCCCATTCCCCCCTTTTTTTGGAAAAAATGGAGGATTTTCCTTTTCCTATATCCAACCTAATGAAACTTTTTTTTAATATTAGAGATTGGTTGGGTAAAAAGTCAGAATTCGAAATTTTAGATCAACAATTCCAAATAAAAAAAAATAACCAGGAAGACGCAATGGAATTCTGGGATAACATTCCATATGCACAAAAAACAAGAAGTGTTCTGTTACTAGCTCAATCAATTTTTAGAAGATATATTAAATTACCCTTATTCATAATAGTTAAGAATATTGGCCGTATTTTATTACGGCAATCTCCGGAATGGTATGAGGATTTCCAAGATTGGAATAGAGAAATTTATCTAAAGTGCAGCTATAATGGTCTTCAATTCTCCAAAACGGAATTTCCTAAAAATTGGTTAAGAGAAGGTTTTCAGATCAAAATCCTATATCCTTTTCATTTGAAACCTTGGCACAGATCTAAACTACGACTCTCTGATAGCGATCGAAAGCAACAGGATTATTTTGATTCTTGTTTTTTAACAGTTTTGGGAATGGAAACAGAATATCCTTTTGGGCCTCCTCGAAAAACACCTTCCTTTTTTGAACCCATTTTTAAAGATATAGACTATAAAGTCGAAATCAGAAAATTCAATTTTAGAGTTCGAAGAGTTTTTAAAAAAATAACAAAGAAACAAACAAAAGCTGTTTTATTTGTAAAACAAATAATAAAAGAACTTTTAAAAGGAACAAAAATTCCATTATTTATACCGAGAGAAATATATGAATCAAGTCAAACTCAAACAGAAAATGATTCTATAATCAGTAATAAGATAATTCATGAATCACTTAGTCAAAATCGAGCTACAGGTTGGACAAATTATTTACAGGCAAAAGAAGAAATGAAACATAGAATTGATAGAAGAAACACAATCAGAAATCAAATAGAAATAATGAAAAAAAATAAAAAGAATAATGGAGAATCACCCCCAAAAATTTGGAAACTATTAAAAAGAAAAAAAATTGAATTATTAATTCAATTTTGCATTGAAAAAATATACATTGATATCTTTCTATGTATCATTAATATGCGCAGAATCACTCTATACCTTTTTATGGAATCAACAAAAAAAATTGTTGAGAAATACATTGACAATAATAAAAGAAATCAAGATCAAGAAAGGATTAATAAAACAAAACAAAATCAAATTGACTTTATTTCGCCTATGACTATAAAAAAGATATTTGATAATCTTAGAAATAGTAAGCGAAAGTCACATATTTTTTTTGATTTATCTTACTTGTCACAAAGATATGTATTTTTAAAATTATCACAAACCGAAGCAATTAACTTCAATAAGGTAAGATCTATTCTTCAATATAATGGACCATCTTTTTTTCTTAAGAATGAAATAAAGGATTTTTTTGGAAGACAAGGAATATTTGATTCCGAAATAAGACATAAGAAACTTCCAAATTATGGAATGAATCCATGGAAAAACTGGTTAAGAGGTCATTATCAATACGATTTATCTCAGATTACATGGTCTAGATTAGTCCCCCAAAAATGGCGAAATGGGATAAATACCTCTCAAAATAATGATTTAAAGAAATGGTATTCCTATGAAAAAGACCCTTTTTTTGATTACAAAAAAAAACAAAATTTGAAAGTCTATTTATTATCAAATAAAGAGGATAATTTTGAAAAAAACTATAGATATGATCTTTTATCATATAAATATATTCATTCTGAAACTAAGAAGAAATCCTGTATTTATAGAACATCATTAGAAAGAAATAAGAAGCAGGAAAATTCCACCAGAAATAAAGAAAACTTTTTTAACATACTCAAGAATATTCCTATGAAGAATTATCTAGGAAAAAGTGATATTATATATATGGAAAAAAATACGGATAGAAAATATTTGGGGTGGAAATTTAATACAAAAATTCAGGTTGAACCTAATAAGGACCAAATAAAGGATCAATTTCATATTTTTTATCTTCCAATTGATTCAAATTGCGAAATCAATTACAAAAGGGTCTTTTTTGATTGGATGGAAATATCTTTTGATTGGATGGGAATGAATGAAAAATTCTTAATTTTAAATCACCTCATATCAAATCCGAAAGTTTTTTTCTTTCCAGAGTTTGTGATACTATATCATAAATATAAAGAGAAACCTTGGTTTATCCCAAGCAACTTACTTTTTTTTAATTTAAATATAAAACCAAATTTTAGTGAAAATCAAAATAGCAAGGCAAAGCAAGAGCAGGATGATAATTTTTTAAATTTTAGCCCAGCAAATTCAAAACAATATTTTGAATTAAAGAAGCAAAACAATATTGAAGAATATTTTTTAGAATCGATTGAAAAACTAAAAATATTCTTTAAAGGAGATTTTCCTTTGCAGTTAAGATGGACTGGACGTTTGAATCAATTGAATCAAA